GGCTTGGCCTTTCATAAGTGGAGACAGAATAAAGCGTCCATAATAAAGACGCTTACTGTCTACTCTTGATTCAACACACTTCCACTGTAGTGTCCGAGTAGATACTCTTACTTTCTCTCGAACCATAGTAATATATTTATTTTATTTTGATCAAATCCTTGAATTGTTTATTTCTCTTGAAATCTCTTCAATGTTTATTTTTAGTTTTACACACGTCTTTTTTTAGGGGACCTACATCCATTATGTGGCATAGGGGTTACATCCCGTATAAAATTTAATAGTATACCACTTCTACGAATAGCTCTTAATGCCGCATCTCTTCCGAGACCGGGACCTTTTATCATGACTTCCGCTCGTTGCATACCTTGATCCGCTACTGTCCGAATAGCATTTCCTGCTGCGGTTTGAGCGGCAAATGGTGTCCCCCTTCGTGTACCCTTGAATCCACAAGTACCGGCGGAGGACCAAGAAATCACCCGACCCCGTACATCTGTAACAGTCACAATGGTATTGTTGAAACTAGCTTGAACATGAATAACTCCCTTTGGTATTTTACGCGCATGCTTACGCGAACCAATACGTCCATTTTTACGTGAACCCATTTTTGGTATAGGTTTTGCCATATTTTATTATCTTTTTATTATTTCATAAATATAAGTCCGAGATATATGGATATATCCATTTCATGTCAAAAACAGATCCTTTACTATTTTCTTTTCTAACTATAATTAATATTCTATTTTTCTATATTAATTGTATTCTATTTCTATTAATATAGAATAGAATAATATTTATTTTTCTTTTTTTTATTTCTTTTTTTTATTATTATTTATTATTTTTTTATATTTAATATAAATTTATTTGAAATATAAATTTATTTGATTTGTGCATCCGGTCCTTTAGAATGGAAGCCCTCTTTTTTTTGTGGAAATATTATCCTTGTCTTTGTTTATGTCTTGGATTGGAACAAATTACTATAATTCGCCCCCGCCTACGGATCAATCGACATTTTTCACAAATTTTACGAACAGAGGCCCTTATTTTCATATTTGTCATTCCTTAACTTAATCCCGAATCTATTTATTGGAAGAAAATATGGTTTCCTTCAATTTTTAACTTCTAATTGTACCCCCCCCCCAAAAAAAAAAAAAAGAATGTTAAGTTAAAAAACAGTCTAATTAATTATACTTCCATTTTTACTTTCGCGGTCGTATACATATAAAATAAGAGTACGTCGAATCCTTTCGGAAACATAGCCTAGAATCATATTTTCATTATATAAAGGAACCTGGAACATACCCCTGGTAAGTGATTCAGTAATTAAACCCTCATGAATCCATTTTATTTTATTCCTTTCCAGTTAAACCCCCTTCACGCATTCATTAATGTATGAGGAGTGATATTAGAAACCTGTGTTTTCTCTCTCTTTTTTTTTTCACAAAAATGTATAGAAGTTCTCATATAATTATAATTCGGATATCAGAAAGATTACCATATATAACATAAAACTTCTCCGCCGATTCTTTCTAATCGAGCCTCTCGATCTGTCATTATACCTCTAGAAGTAGAAAGAATTACAATCCCCATCCCTCCTAAAATTCTAGGAATTTGTTGATAATTAGAATAGATTCGTAGACCAGGTCTACTGATCCGTTTTAAATTCAAAATAGTTTTATATGATCCTTTCCTATTTCTTCTATACCGTAGAGTTAAAACTAAAAAATATTTGTTGCTTTCCCTATGTTTTCTCACGTTTTCAATAAACCCCTCTCGTAAAAGTATTTTAACAGTGTTTTCGGTGATGTTAGTAGATGGTATTCGAACCGTTCCTTTTCTATTCATGTCAGCATTTCGTATAGAGGTTATTATATCAGTGATGGTGTCCTTACCCATGATAAACAAAAATGATTGTTGCCCCTGACTTTCGATATAATCAACATGCTCTTTTTTATATTTTTTATTCAATAAAATATCTAATATTGAATATATATCTCTATACCTATATATATATATTATATATATATAATTATATATATATATAATATATAACAATATAAGAATAATATAATAATAAGAATAATAAAAATATGAAATTAATATAACAATAAAAAAAAAAAAATAGAAAGAAAAATATAATAATTACTACAAAAGGTATATGCGTGAGACATAATCTATTAATTAATCTATTTCATTCACAAATAATATATCTATATCATGGTCTCGTCTTATAATACCTCGGGTGCTAATGAAACTATTTTAGTGAAATTTAACTGTCTCAATTCCCGGGCGATTGCGCCAAAAATTCGAGTTCCTTTTGGATTTCCTTCTTGATCAATGACAACCGCAGCATTATCATCATACTGTATTATCATACCGTTGTTACGTTTGAGTTTTTTACAAGTACGTACAATTACAGCTCTGATCACTTCTGATCTTTCTAAAGGCGTATTTGGTACTGCTTCCTTGATTACAGCAACAACAATGTCACCAATATAAGCATATCGTCGATTACTAGCTCCTATGATTCGAATACACATCAATTCGCGGGCTCCGCTGTTATCGGCTACATTCAAATGGGTTTGAGGTTGAATCATATCATTTTTTTTCTCTGTTCTTTCAGTCCAAAGGTTGAAGTAAAAAAAGAAATATTCTGTGTTCAAAAAAAAAAAAGAAACCTACAATTGCAATTGTTTTTTTTGTTTTCATCCTAAAGACCTCTTTCCTTTGGTTCTAATTATTATCCCGAAATAATGAATTGAGTTCGTATAGGCATTTTTGATGCTGCTATTGAAATAGCCTTTCTGGCTATATTTTCTGCGACTCCGCCCATTTCATAAAGTATTCTACCCGGTTTAATGACAACTACCCAATATTCGGGAGATCCTTTTCCCGAACCCATACGCGTTTCGGTAGGTCTTACTGTAACCGGTTTGTCTGGAAATATGCGTACCCATATTTTTCCACCCCGGCGGACATTTCGTGACATTGCCCTCCGCCCTGCTTCTATTTGTCTAGATGTGATCCAAGCGGGCTCAAGTGCCTGAAGAGCATATCTTCCGAAGCAAATATGATTACCTCGATAGGATATCCCTTTCATTCTTCCTCTATGTTGTTTACGGAATCTGGTTCTTTTGGGGTTATAGTTGATGGTTGTTTCTCAATTCCATCTCTACTACAGAACCGTACATGAGATTTTCACCTCATACGGCTCCTCGCGAATGAAGCGATTCAAAAATAAAATAAATAGATTTAACCGATAAAATAATATACAATAATATACATATGTTTAATGAAGAATATAATAGAATAGCGGGATTTTTTGAGATTTCATAGAATCTATTGGTCTATTGGAAATTTTTATATCTTGTTTTGATATATAACTAAACATGTATTCTTATAGACAATTCTTGCTATCCATATATAACTAGATAATGTTGTTTTGGTATGTTATAAGGTTCTAACGAATCTTTATTTTGCTTTTCTTTTTATTATCGTATCAGATTGGCCAAAATTGATAAATTCAATAAAATCCAAATTTTCGCGGGCGAATATTTACTCTTTCATTATCAATTTTAGATGTAATGTAGGGTTAGCCCATGACTCCTCAGAAAAAATGGATTGGTTCTTGGTTCGTTCCGCCATCCCACCCAATGAATCATTAAGATTTTTTTTTTTTTTATAAAAATCTTAGGTATTCACAGGTTCCGTCGTTCCCATCGCCTCTCGATTAATGGTTAGGTCTGAATTCTACAATGGAGCCTCTCTAATAAGATTTTCCATAAGATTTTCTTTTTTCTGGAATCAACCTTCTCAGTTTTTATTGACTCGGGGCTCTTGATTTGTTTGTTCTAGGAATATATTTATCTAATTATGGATTAATTAATATTGATGCTTTATTACACTACCTTTTATGAGATGACTCATAGACCTTACATATTAGAATTCTATATCATTGATATTCTTTTTCTCTCTTTCTTTCACCCTTTCATTTATCCGTATATTCTTATTGCTTTACAACTCATAATCAGATTCGTTTTTCTTTCTTTTTTATGCAATATTTCAGTTGCTATAATGATATCACCAATATATCATATCTTTATTTCGATTTTCTATTTTGACTAGTTCTTTCTTTAGATCCAGATAATGCGAAGCGATGAGTTAGTTATTAGTTCTATATTAATTAATTCATACTACGAGTCGGTTTATTTTTTTGTTGAATTCTAACCCCCCTAAAAAAAACCAACGAGTCGCACACTAAGCATAGCAATTAGATCAATATCAAATGATTAATTGAATTTGATTATTCAATCTTATAAAATTTATCATTTTTTGTTTTATCGAGATATGGAACGTTAAAGATAAGGAAAAGTTTTTTATTCTTCGTTTACAAATATCCAAACTTTGATCCCTAATACCCCATAAATAGTTCGAACTGTATAGGAACAATAATCAATTTTAGCTCGAATGGTTTGTAGAGGAACCCTACCTTCTCTGATCCACTCGACACGTGCAATTTCTTTTCCGTCGATACGTCCCGCAATTTGTACTTGAACTCCTTTTGTACCCGCCTGTTCAGTTAATTCAATAGCTTTTTTCATTGCTTTACGAAACGAAACTCTATTCTTTAATTGTCCGGCTATAAATTCTGCAAGAATATTAGGGTGTCTATAAGCATTTGCAATTCTTGTAATAGCAATGTTGAGTTTTCGGTTCACACAATTCAGTTTTTTTTGCACATTCATCTGTAATTCTTCGATTCTTCGAGGCTTACCTTCTATTAATAACTTTGGAAATCCCATATAGATTATGACTTGAATCAGATCGATTTTTTTTTGAATCTTTATCCGTGCAATTCCCTCGACACCAGAAGACATTCTTATATTTTTTTGTATATAATTCTTGATACAATCTCGTATTTTTTTATCTTCTTGTAGACTCTCGGAATAATTTTTTGGTTGTGCAAACCAAAGAGAATCATGACTTTGAGTTGTACCAAGTCT